AACTTACGAAACGAAGAAGACGAAACAGGAACAAGAGGGATCCACTAAAGAAGACAAAGATAGCCCGGTTTACGAAGATTCTTATCTTGATATCCATCAAGATAATTGGGAATTGGGAAAACTTAAAGAAGAGAAAACTTATTTTTGGTTTGAAAAACCTATTGTAACTTTTCTTTTCGATTATAAACGATGGAACCGCCCATTGAGATATTTAAAAAATGATAGGTTTGAAAATGCTATACGAAATGAAATGGCACAATATTTTTTTTATATTTGCCCAAATAAAGGAAAAAAAATAATCTCTTTTACATATCCGCCTAGTTTATCAACTTTTTCAGAAATGATAGAGCGAAAAATTTCTTTGTACACGACAGAAAAACTATACCACGAAGACCTATATAATTATTGGGTTTATAACAATGAACAAAAAAAATACAACTTAAGGAACGAATTTTTAAGTAGAATCAAAATTCTAGAAAAAGAGAAAGGATCTTTTGTTTTAAATATACTAGAAAAAAGAACCAGATTGTGTGATGATGAGCATGAACAAGAATATTTACCCAAAATGTATGATCCCTTTTTGAATGGGCCTTATCGCGGAACAATAAAAAATTTAGATTCACATGAAACCATGACTGATTTAATAACTTCAAGAGCGGATTCCATAGAAATATTGTGGATAAATAAAATTCATGGTCTATTTCATTCTCAAACATTTGAACATAAAAAGAATAGGTTTTATTCTGATGAGGAATTCTTATCGAATCCTATTGAGAATTCCTTAACCTCAATTTCAAAATTTGATTTTGAACGTGCGCAAGGAATAGATTCAGAAAGTCAAGCAAAATCTTTTCAATTTTTATTCGATGTAATTACAACTGATCCAAATGATCTAATAAAAATTAGAAAAAATTCTATTGGAATGGAAGAAATTAGTAAAAAGGTTTCTAGATGGTCATACAAATTAACAGATGATTTGGAAGACGATGAAGAAGAATCAACGGAAGATCCTGAAATTCGGTCAAGAAAAGGGAAACGCGTGATAATTTATACTGATACCAATCAGAGTATTAATTCGAGTGCTACTAATAATATTATTAGTAATACTAGTGATGAAGAAGGCGAGGTAGCTTTGATACGTTACTCACAACAATCTGATTTTCGCCGTGGTATAATCAAAGGATCTGTGCGTGCTCAAAGACGTAAAACAATTATCTGGAAAATGTTTCAAGCAAATGTGCATTCTCCACTTTTTTTGGATCGAATAGACAAAACGTTTTTTTTTTCGTTTTTTGATATATCTAAAATTAGGAATTGGTTAGGAAGAACTTCAGAATCTCAAATTTATTATTTTGAGCAAGAACACACAAAAGAAAACGAGAAAACAAACGAAGAGAAAGAAGAGGAAAATAAACGAATAGCAATATCAGAGGCTTGGGGGAGCTTTCTATTTTCTCAAGCAATAAGAGGTTTAATCTTAGTAACCCAATCTTTTCTTAGAAAATATGTTATATTACCCGTATTGATAATAGCTAAAAATATTAGTCGTATATTATTATTGCAATTCCCCGAATGGTACGAGGATTTGAAGGAATGGAATGGAGAAATTCATGTTAAATGTACTTATAATGGTGTTCTATTATCAGAAACAGAATTTCCAAAAAATTGGTTAAGAGAAGGTATTCAAATAAAGATTCTATTTCCTTTTTGTCTGAAACCTTGGCAAAGATCTAAGGTACGATTTAATCATGGAGATCCGCGAAGGCGAAAAAAAGAGAAAAAAGATAATTTTTGTTTTTTAACAGTTTGGGGAAAAGAAGCAGAGCTACCTTTTGGGTCTCCCCGAAAACGACCTTCTTTCTTTGAACCCATTTTTAAAGAACTCGAAAAAAAAACGATAAAAGCTAAAAAGAAAATTTTCCAAGTTATAAGAGTTTTCAAAGAAAGAGGAAATGGGGTTCTAAAAGTTTCAAAAAAAAAAACAAGATGGGTCATCAAAATAATTCTATTTATAGACCTAATAATGAAAGAACTTGAAAAAGTAAAACTCATATTAAAATCGAGTAGGGTTAAAGTATATGAACCGAATGAAAATGGAAGAGATCCTAATATAAATAATAAGATTCTTCGCGAATCGACCATTGCAATTCAATCCCTAAATTGTGTAAATGCAAATTATTCACTCATCGAAACAAAAATGAAAGATCTTGCTAATAAGACAATCACAATTAGGAGTCAAATAGAAGGAATCACAAAAGACAAGAAAAAAATGGTTCTAATTTATGATGATAAAAGATCGGAATTACAGAAGGATATTTGGGAAATATTTAAAAGAAAAAATATCCGATTAATACGTAAATCGCATAATTTTATAAAATCCTTTATTGAAAAAATATACATGAATATATTACTATGTATCATTAAGATTCCAAAGATCAATGCACAACTTTTCTTTAAATCAACAAACAAAATTTTAACTAAATCCATTTATAATGATAAAACAAATCAAGAAGGAATTGAAAAGACAAATCAAAATACAATGCACTTTTTTTGGACTATAAAAAAGTTGTTTTATAATATTTTTTATAATACTCATTTTAGTATTAGCAATAAAAATTATAATATTTATTGGGACTTATCTTCTTTGTCTCAAGCATATGTATTTTACAAATTCTCGAAAAATCAATTACTTAACAAATATCCTTTGAAATCTGTACTTCAATATCATAACACCTATCCTTTTCTTACAGATATAATAAAGAATTATTGTGGAACACGAGGAATATTTGGTTCCAAACCAAAGCATAAGAATAAGTATAGAATGAATAAATGGAAAATGTGGTTAAGGGGTCATTATCAATACAATTTATCTCAGACTAAGTGGTCTTATTTAGTACCGAAAAAATGGCAAAATAGAGCCAACCAATGTCGTATAATTAAAAAGAAAGACTCAACGAAATCGGATTTATATAAAAAAGAAAAAGACCAATTAATTCATTACATGAAAGAAAATTACTATGCAGTAAATTCATTGATAAGTCAAAAAGAAAAAGACAAATTGAAAAAACATTACGGATATGATCTTTTATCATATAAATATATAAATTTTGAGGATAATAAGAACTCATATATTTATGGGTCAACGTTACAATTACAAGAAGTAGAAAACAAAAAAATTTCATATAATTTCAATACACTGAAACCCGAACCATTTTATGGATTGATAAGGATAGTTATTAATAATTATCTAGAAAAAAGATTTCTCATTGATACGGACAAAAATATGGATAGACAATTTTTTGATTATAAAATTCCCCATTTCTGTATTAGAAATAATATTGATATTGAGACCCGGGCCAATACGCATATCAACACCAAGATTCATAAAAATACTAAAAATCTAAATTCTCAAAAATGTAAAAAAAATTCCTTTTTTGATTGGATGGGAATGAATCAAGAAAAATTATATCGTACCATATCAAATCTGGAACCTTGGGTTTTCCCAGAATTTTTACTACTTTTTAATGCGTATAAAATTAAACCGTGGATCATACCTACCAAATTACTTATTTTTAATTTTCATTTCTATGAAAATATTAGTAAAAGTAAAAAGATCAATGTAAAAAAAAAAAAAAATGAACAACAAGGTCAAGGAAATCTTGTATCAGATTTACGAAAACAAAATGAAAAAGATGTTGAAGTAGATTATACAGGAGTAGACATTAAAAAAGATAGAAAAAAAAAACAATCTAAGAGCAAGAAAGAAGCAGAACTCAATTTATTCTTGCAAAAATATTTTCTTTTTCAATTAAGATGGGATGATCTCTTGAATCAAAGAATGATCAATAATATAAGGGTATATTGTCTTCTACTTAGACTGATAGATCCAAAGGAAATAGCTATATCCTCAATTCAAAGAGGAGAGATTCATCTAGATGTAATGTTGATTCAGAAAAATCTAACTCTTACAGAATTGGTAAAAAGAGGCATATTTATTATCGAACCAATTCGTCTATCTATGAAAAGGGATGGAAAATATATTATATATCAAACCATAGGTATTTCATTGGTTGATAAGAATAAACGCCAAACTGATGGAAAATACATAATAAAAAAAGAATATGTTGATAAAAAAAAAATTCATGAATCTGTTGCACAACACAGCAATACACTTGTGACTAAAAACAAAAATTATTATGATTTCCTTGTTCCTGAAAATATTCTATCCCCCAGACGTCGTAGAGAATTGAGAATTTTCATTTGTTTTAATTCTCAGAATTGGAATATTATGGATAGAAATCCAATATTTTGTAATCAAAACAACATAAACAACTGTGGACAATTTTTGAACAAGGAAAAACATCTTAATACAGATACAGATAAATTCATTAAATTGAAATTTTTTCTTTGGCCCAATTATCGATTAGAAGATTTAGCTTGTATGAATCGTTATTGGTTTGATACTAATAATGGCAGTAATTTCAGTATATCAAGAATATATATGTATCCACGATTCAGAATTCTTTAATAATATTATATTAATAGTATATAATAAATATAAATATAACATAGTATATTTCCTATATATCTTATATCTATTTTTTTTATCAAAAAAAAATTCTCTTTCCTGAATAGAAAAATCTTGAATAAAAAAAATGGATCGTTCCTTTCTATCCAAATCAAATTTTCAATTTGATTTGGATAGAAAAAATTCTATATGAAGAATGAAGAAATGAAAATTTTTTTTGTACTAGATTCAAATAACTGGAAATAACAAGTATAATAAAAATTTTTATTTTTCCTGATCGGTAAAATCCGCGTAAAAGAAAAAAATATAAAATTTTGTTTTTATGGTCAAAAATTCATTCATCTCAGCTATTCGACAAGAAAAAGAAAAAAACTGTGGATCTGTTGAATTTCAAGTATTTAGTTTCACTGATAAGATACAGAGACTTACTTCACATTTAAAATTACATAAAAAAGATTTTTTATCGCAAAGGGGTCTACGAAAAATTCTGGGAAAACGTCAACGGCTGTTGGATTATTTGTCAAAGAAAAATCGAGTACGTTATAAGAAATTGATTAACCAGTTGGGTATTCGGGAGTCAAAAACTCGTTAATTTGTAGTTTGAGATTGGTTTTAATTTTTTCTTTAGTTATTAGATTTTTCATTTTGATGAACTTCATTTTGCTAAATTCATGGAATAATGAATTGAATTAAGGAATAAAAGTTATGACTATACCAGCTACAAGAAAGGATCTCATGATAGTTAATATGGGTCCTCACCACCCATCAATGCATGGTGTTCTTCGACTAATTGTTACTCTCGATGGTGAAGATGTTATTGATTGTGAACCTATATTGGGTTATTTACATAGAGGGATGGAAAAAATAGCGGAAAATCGAACAATTATACAATATTTGCCTTATGTAACCCGGTGGGATTATTTAGCCACTATGTTCACAGAAGCAATAACAGTAAATGCACCAGAACGATTAGAAAGTGTTCAAGTACCTAAAAGAGCTAGTTACATTAGAATAATTATGCTAGAACTGAGTCGTATAGCTTCTCATTTATTATGGCTTGGACCTTTTATGGCAGATATCGGTGCACAGACCCCCTTTTTCTATATTTTCAGAGAAAGGGAATTGTTATATGATCTATTCGAAGCCGCTACAGGTATGCGAATGATGCATAATTATTTCCGTATTGGGGGAGTTGCTGCCGACCTACCTTATGGCTGGATAGAGAAATGTTTGGATTTTTGCGATTATTCTTTAACAGGAATTGTTGAATATCAAAAACTTATTACGCGGAATCCTATTTTTTTGGAACGCGTTGAAGGAGTGGGCATTATTGGTGGAGAGGAGGCAATAAATTGGGGTTTATCAGGACCAATGTTACGGGCTTCTGGAATCCAATGGGATCTTCGTAAAGTTGATAGTTATGAGTGTTACAATAAATTTGATTGGGAAGTCCAATGGCAAAAAGAAGGAGATTCACTAGCTCGTTATTTAGTACGAATCGGTGAAATGAAGGAATCTATAAAAATTATTCAACAGGCTCTAGAAGGAATTCCTGGAGGACCTTATGAGAATTTAGAAGTCCGACGTTTTGATAAAGCAAAAAATTCCGAATGGAATAATTTTGAATATAGATTTCTTACTAAAAAACTTTCACCCAATTTTGAATTGTCGAAGCAAGAACTTTATGTGAGAGTAGAAGCCCCAAAAGGAGAATTAGGAATTTATTTGATAGGAGATAGTAGTGTTTTCCCTTGGAGATGGAAAATTCGTCCACCCGGTTTTATCAATTTGCAAATTCTCCCTCAACTAGTTAAAAGAATGAAATTGGCAGATATCATGACGATATTAGGTAGTATAGATATCATTATGGGAGAAGTTGATCGTTGAAATGATAATTGATATGACAGAAGTGAAAGTACAAGCTATCAATTCTTTTTCTAGATCGGAATCTTTAAAAGAAGTCTATGGACTCATATGGATCTTTGTTCTTATTTTCACCCTTATATTGGGAATAACAATAGGGGTACTAGTAATTGTGTGGTTAGAAAGAGAAATATCTGCAGCAATACAACAACGCATTGGGCCTGAATATGCCGGTCCATTGGGAATTCTTCAAGCTATAGCAGATGGAACCAAATTACTTTTTAAAGAAGATATCCTCCCATCTAGAGGAGATATTCGTTTGTTCAGCGCGGGACCGTCTATAGCGGTCATATCTGTTCTACTAAGTTATTTAGTAATTCCTTTTGGATATCGCCTTGTTTTGGCCGATCTTAGTATAGGCGTTTTTTTATGGATCTCCATTTCAAGTATTGCCCCTATTGGACTTCTTATGTCAGGATATGGGTCGAATAATAAATATTCTTTTTCAGGTGGTCTACGGGCTGCTGCTCAATCTATCAGTTATGAAATACCATTAACTCTATGTGTGTTATCAATATCTCTACGTGTGATTCGGCAGAACATTATTATTTTCCCTCTTTTCTAGAAATTTTCTAGAACTAGAAATAGAATAAAGAAATTTCATATATTCCATGGATATTTTCCTTTTTTATTTATCATTAGGGTTGATGAATTAAGCTAGATAGTTAGATGAGTAAAAGCAAACTGCTTAGAAATTTGCAGTAAGAGGATTAAATCTCATTCCCTATGTACGAGAATATAAACATAAGCAGTATAAACTGTTTACCCTAAGATTAAGATTCTTTGACCAATTATCATATCTTGAAGCGGGTACAAAAGATCAACCGTATGGGGTTTCTACTACTGTCTTGTATTTATTACCATATTGGGGATCAATCAAAAATCAGTGGACAGTTAGGAACACCAAGGTACACAAAAGATTAGTAATGGAGATAATTTAAGATATAAAAAAGGGTATTTTTTCATAAAATTTTGGATAAAACGAATCATAATGAGGACTTTAAGTTGGTAGAAATGACCAAGTAGTACTTCTCCACGATTCCGATCTCGAGTATGCTCCTATTCACTGATTAAAGAAATGACTATAAAAAACGAATTAATCCTTTATTTCTTTTTTTTTTCAGAGTACCTCCTCTCCTCTGAGAAAGAAGAATAGGACAGGAGCAAAAGAAATAGAATGCAAAATATTGAATAGGAAAAATGAAACAAAAAAATACAATACAGGATATTTATTTCTTATTTCTTTTCCCCATTCATATTCATATCTATACACATACATGGAATTCTTAATCATAAATTTGGAATTAATGATCAATTCTTTCTAACAAATTCTTTCTTTAGAGTTATTGATAAAACCTAATTTATTGATATAACGAGTATTTTATTTAAGGATTAAGTTATTACCGAATAAAGAGAAATTTTAATTTTAATGGAAAAGATCAATTCGGAAGCGCTTTTTTTATTCTAGCAGACGGAATTTCGTTGGTCTAATTTTGGACTTCCCGGTGTTATTCTATTTAGAATTAGAATCTAAAAATTACAATAATACCGAACAAGTACTTACATTTATTTGTGACCATAGAGGAGCCGTATGAAGCTGAGGTTTCATGTACGGTTTTGAAATAGCGATATGAACAGTAATGTTATTATCGACTATGATTATCTAACAGTTCAAGTACAGTTGATATAGTTGAGTCACAGTCAAAATATGGTTTTTGGGGGTGGAATCTGTGGCGTCAGCCTATAGGGTTTGTTGTTTTTCTAATTTCTTCTCTAGCAGAATGTGAGAGATTACCATTTGATTTACCAGAAGCGGAGGAGGAATTAGTAGCAGGTTATCAAACAGAATATTCGGGTATTAAATACGCTCTATTTTACCTTGCTTCTTACCTAAATTTATTAGTTTCTTCATTATTTATAACAGTTCTTTACTTAGGCGGGTGGAATTTTTCTATTCCGTATATATCTATTCCTGAACTTTTCGGAATAAATAAAATGACAGGAGTTTTTGGAATAACAATTGGTATATTTATTACATTAGCTAAAGCTTATTTGTTTTTGTTCATTCCTATCACAGCAAGATGGACTTTACCTAGGCTGAGAATGGACCAACTTTTAAATTTTGGATGGAAATTTCTTTTACCTATTTCTCTGGGTAATCTATTATTGACAACTTCTTCCCAACTTATTTACCTATAAAGAATAGAATAAGATAACGATATTCTCCATTCATAACCGATCTTAAACAAGAGAAAGAAACATCAAATTATTCACGGAGATCCACAATATGTTCCCTATGGTGACCGGGTTCATAAATTATGGTCAACAAACAATACGGGCTGCAAGGTACATTGGCCAAAGTTTCATAATTACCCTATCCCATACAAATCGTTTACCTGTAACTATTCAATATCCTTATGAAAAATCGATCACATCAGAACGTTTCCGTGGTCGAATTCACTTTGAATTTGATAAATGTATTGCTTGTGAGGTATGTGTTCGTGTATGTCCCATAGATCTACCCGTTGTTGATTGGAGGTTTAAAAGAGAGATTAAAAAGAAACAATTGCTTAATTATAGTATTGATTTTGGAGTCTGTATATTTTGTGGTAATTGTGTCGAGTATTGTCCAACAAACTGTTTATCGATGACTGAAGAATATGAACTTTCAACTTATGATCGTCACGAATTAAATTATAATCAAATTGCATTAGGTCGGTTACCAATGTCAGTAATTGGAGATTACACAATTCAAACAGTTATGAATTCCAGTCAAATCAAAATGGATAAAGATAAACCCCTTGATTCAAGAACGATTACTGATTACTAATTTTTTTTTTATATAAAGATAAAGGGAACCAAGTCTCCTTTTTTTGTCAGAAACTAATAAACTTATCTTATTAACTATTGATTGTTGAGAATCACTCTTTGATTTAAACTGCGAATATGTGTTTTCTTAATTATTTTAAAATATTAAAAAATGACAATCTTTCTTTCTAAAAGAAAAAAGAAAAGATTAGTTGATAATTTTAATAACTTTATCTATATCCACAGTGATCCATCCATATTAAGATTAAATTGCATTAGAAACTCATCATATATAAGAAAAAAATAAGGGGAACACCCCTCTCTTTCCTGGACTATTTAGTAAGGTCATGAAATATTTTGACTTATTTTTCTCTTATACATAATGGATTTACCTGGACCAATATATGATATACTTGTAGTATTTCTGGGATCATTTCTTATATTAGGAGGTCTAGGAGTAGTATTGTTTACTAATCCAATTTATTCCGCCTTTTCGTTGGGATCGGTTCTTGTTTGTATATCCTTATTCTATATTTCATCAAACTCCTATTTTGTAGCTGCCGCCCAGCTTCTTATTTATGTGGGAGCCATAAATGTCTTAATTATATTTGCTGTTATGTTCGTGAATGGTTCAGAATATTCCAACGACTCCTATCTTTGGACTATTGGAGATGGAGTCACTTCACTGGTTTGTATAAGTATTCTTTTTTCACTAATTACTACTATCGCGGATACGTCATGGTACGGAATTATTTGGACTACAAGATCAAATCAGATTATAGAGCAAGACTTTATAAGCAACGTTCAACAAATTGGAATTCATTTATCAACAGATTTTTATCTTCCGTTTGAACTCATTTCTATAATTCTTTTAGTTTCTTTGATAGGCGCAATTACTATGGCTCGTCAATAATAAATAGTTTAGTTAGAATTAAAAACATTTTTAGTTTAATCTACTGTCAATATTCCCTTTTTTATGTAATTGCTCGATTCTAGTCAATCAACTTGGTTGAATTTTTGTTCATATTGAAACGAATCGAGGTTAATCAGGAGTTAGTCAATGATGTTCGAACATGTACTTTTTTTGAGTGTCTATTTATTTTCGATCGGTATCTATGGATTGATCACAAGTCGAAACATGGTTAGAGCACTTATGTGTCTTGAACTTATACTAAATTCGGTTAATATTAATCTCGTACTATTTTCTGATATATTTGATAGTCGCCAATTAAAAGGAGAGATTTTCTCAATCTTTATTATAGCCATTGCAGCGGCGGAAGCTGCTATTGGGCTAGCTATTGTTTCGTTGATCTATCGTAACAGAAAATCAACTCGTATTAATCAATCGAGTTTGTTGAAGAATTAGCCATAACTATAATATATATACATATAAGTATAATATATATATAGAAATTGTAGAAAAAATTTTCTATAAAATATCATTTCAGTGTTTTTTATATATTATATTTATTTACAAATAATACTAATATGTATAGTAATATTTCAATATATTATAGTAATATATTCAAATATTGACGATCTATTAGTCAACGTGAAGTTGCACGTGTGATTCATGTAACTCATATGATCATGGTTGTTGAAAGATAAATCAAAGTCTCTTGGTCCCTTCTCATGAACAGATTTCTAAAAATTTGGATTCTTAAGATTTTTTTTGATAAATCATTGATTCATCTGGTTTCTATATATAAAGAAAATAGAAATATATAATAAATTTATAATTATATAATTTATAATTTGTTTTTACTTTACCAGATCGAAAATTTATTATGTTCAAAACTGGAATTTATAGACCCAATGTCACATTCAGTAAAAATTTATGATACATGTATAGGGTGCACTCAATGTGTACGAGCCTGCCCCACAGATGTATTGGAAATGATACCTTGGGACGGATGTAAAGCTAAGCAAATTGCTTCCGCGCCAAGAACCGAAGACTGTGTAGGTTGTAAAAGATGTGAATCTGCCTGTCCAACAGATTTTTTGAGTGTCCGTGTTTATTTATGGCATGAAACAACTCGCAGCATGGGTCTATCTTATTGATACGTTATAATAAATTCCACTTGAATCATTTGATTCCTTTTTACCGACAAAAGCCCGTGCTCAAGAAAATATATTCTTTTGAGCACGGGCTTTTTGGTCAAAACGTATCTTGTCTTTATCACGAGTTATTTCCCTTGGTTAACAATACTTGTAGTTTTGCCAATATTCGCGGGTTCCTCAATTTTCTTTCTCCCTCATAGGGGGAATAAGGTATTTAGGTGGTATACTGTATGTATTTGCTTATTAGAACTCCTTATAACAACCTATGTGTTCTGTTATCATTTCCAATTGGACGATCCATTAATTCAATTAGAAGAGGATGCTAAATGGATAAATGTTTTCAATTTTCACTGGAGACTGGGAATCGACGGACTTTCCATAGGACCGATTTTACTAACAGGATTTATCACTACTTTAGCAACTTTAGCAGCTTGGCCTGTTACTCGAAATTCGCGATTGTTCTATTTCCTGATGTTAGCAATGTACAGTGGTCAAATAGGATTATTTTCTTCTAGAGATCTTTTACTTTTTTTTATCATGTGGGAGTTAGAATTAATTCCTGTTTACTTACTTTTATCTATGTGGGGAGGAAAGAAACGTTTGTACTCAGCTACAAAGTTTCTTTTGTACACTGCGGGGGGTTCCATTTTTCTCTTAATAGGAGTTCTAAGTATGGGTTTATATGGTTCCAATGAACCGACATTGGATTTTGACAGATTAGCTAATCAGTCATATCCTGTGACATTAGAAATAATATTCTATTTGGGCTTCCTTATTGCTTATGCTGTCAAATCACCAATTATACCCCTACATACATGGCTACCAGATACCCATGGAGAAGCACATTACAGTACATGTATGCTTCTAGCGGGAATCTTATTAAAAATGGGAGCATATGGATTGATTCGTATCAATATGGAATTATTACCACATGCTCACTCTATATTTTCTCCCTGGTTGGTGATAGTAGGGGCAATCCAAATAATTTATGCAGCTTCAACCTCGCTTGGTCAACGTAATCAAAAAAAAAGAATAGCCTATTCTTCTGTATCGCACATGGGTTTCACAATTATAGGAATTGGTTCTATAACCGACATGGGACTCAACGGAGCCGTTTTACAAATACTCTCTCATGGATTTATTGGTGCTGCACTTTTTTTCTTGGTAGGAATGAGTTGTGATAGAATACGTCTTGTTTATCTCGACGAAATGGGGGGGATATCCATTCCAATGCCAAAAATATTTACCATGTTTAGTGGTTTCTCGATGGCTTCTCTTGCATTGCCGGGAATGAGTGGTTTTATTGCGGAATTAGTAGTATTTTTTGGACTAATTACCAGTCCAAAATATCTTTTAATGCCAAAAATATTAATTACCCTTGTAATGGCAATTGGAATGATATTAACTCCTATTTATTTGTTATCTATGTTACGTCAGATGTTCTATGGATACAATTTTTTCAATGTTCCAAACTCAAATTTCGTGGATTCTGGACCACGAGAACTATTTGTTTCGATCTGTATCTTTTTACCCGTAATAGGAATTGGTATTTATCCTGATTTCGTTCTTTCTTTATCGGTTGACAAGATACAAGCTATCCTATCTAATTATTTTCATAGATAGTTTTTTTTTCTTAATGAGATAGAAAGTCTTATAATTTTCAATTTGAAGATTTTTGAAACTATTTACTGTACAATGAAAAAAAAAATAAAGTGAATTAGAAAGATGTATCCCAAGTTTTTGAGAACCGTTTGAATCTTCATTCAAACAGTTCTTAAAAACTCGCACAAATTTTCGTTATATATGTCTTACTTATTCCGCATGGAATTTCTGCAATTCAATTAGATTTTATGTGAATGAACCATAACTATGTAGACCTATTCCTAATAGATTGATCCCAAAATAGCATATCCAAATTATAAGAAATCCTATAGAAGCTACAAGTGCCGAATTCGTACCGTGCAAACTTTGATTTGTTCTAGTATGTGAATAAATCGCGAATATGGTCCAAGTAATAAATGCCCAAGTTTCCTTGGGGTCCCAATTCCAATAAGACCCCCATGCTTCGTTAGCCCATACTGCTCCAGAAAGAATACCTATGGTTAAAAAGGTAAACCCTAAACTAATAACACGATAACTCCAATAATCCAAACGCTGAATTAATTGATATTTATAATAATTTGGAAATGAAAGAAAAGAAGTATTGTTAAAAGCACTTTTTTTTTCGTTCAAGTATTCGATCTTCCCAAAGAAAAATGACTTAATTAATAAATTTTTGCTTCTAAAAAAAATATCGATGTTTTTTCGAAATGTAATGACTAAAAAAGCGACTGATAATAACGAACCACATAAAAGAGCCGCATAGCTCAATAACATCATACTTACATGCATCATTAACCACTGAGATTGTAGAGCAGGTACTAATATTGCTGATTGATGCATTTTACTTGAAAGACCAGATGTAGCGAAACCTTGAGTAAAAATGGCACTTGGCGCGGTTATTGTGCTTAAATCATTTTTATGATTCCATAGCTTGGAAACTATATGAATAATGGAAAAACTCCACGAAAGGAAGATCAATGACTCGTATAAATTACTTAATGGAAAATGTCTTGAAGAAATCCAACGAATAACTAATAATCCTGTTAGGGAAAAAAAAGTGGCTAACATTCCTTTTTCTGACGAATGGCGTAATCCGATGATTTCGTGAACTAATAGAATCATCAAATGAATCGCAATCACAATCGAAACGATCGAAAAAGAGAGATGAGTTAATATATGTTCTAAAGTTGCAAATATCATACATAAAAAGGGTCTCATTACAGAATTGAAATCGGGAATTAAATACATTATAAGATCCATTCTATCTCTTTTAGAGTATGCCGCCACTCGGACTCGAACCGAGATGCTCTAGCACTGCTTCCTAAGAGCAGCGTGTCTACCAATTTCACCATAGCGGCTTACTTGAAATAATAATAGTCAATTCATGTTGAATCGTCTAGATGTAGATTCTAGAATCCGATATAGTTATACTTTAGGAAACATTAGAATGGATGAATAAAGGTTCTTTTAAACTCGTTTGTTTAAACTAAAGTATTCCTTGAATTTTTAATAACACTTAGAAAACTTAGAACGATATTTTTTTTTATCCAAAATAAATATAAATTAAATAAATAGGATTTTATACATATCAAAATGTAATTACTAAATTTAATAAATTAAATTAGAAATTAAAAGACTCTTTTTCTAAAAATCTTGTTTTTAGTCTACTTTGTAATGTACTTAGTATAATTTTATTAATTATTCTAATTATATAGAAAATATATATATAATTAATTAATTATATAATATATATATACTCCTTGTTGTTTGTTATGTACATAATTTAAATATAGGATAATATTTAGAAAACAAAACCAATTTAATTTGATCTTGAGATATACATATAATAAAACAAAACAGTTTTAATATTCATCATAATTGCATTTTATTTCTTTTCCTAATGGAAAAAAAAAATTTCTACTGGGAAAAGAAATAAAATAATACTTAGAACCAAACTAGCAGACAGATAAGGCAGCGAGTTCTAACTAATCTTGAGGAGGTCAATACATAAGTTAATGAAAATTTTGCATATTCTAAATATAGAAAAATTCTTTAAATCACGGAATTCAAATTATTCCAAGATTTTCTTATTTGTTTGCTGCACAAAAAAACTTTTTGAATTTCCCGTAGAAACTGACTTTGCTAAAGAAAAGGCTTTTATTGCAACTAAATTTCCCTTTTTCTTCCAAATATTTTTACGAATACGTTTTTTTGATATAGAAGTACGTTTTTTTGGAACTGCCATAAAAAATATTCCTTTTTATTGTTGTATGTGAAAGACATGTATTGATCAATATGGATCCTTTTTTTTAGTCTTAGTCATTTTTTATATTATATTTAATTCCGTCGATAATCTTTTTTTTTTAATATAAACAATATAAATATATTGTTTATATATATACATATGTGTTACATATATAATAAACTAGGAAAAAATAGAAGAAAAGAAAGCAAAATTTTTAAAGGAATTTTCTAGTAGTTAATATGTTAAACAAGACATTCCGTTAGCTAAGAAAAGGGACTTTCATTTTAAGTTTTTTTTTATTCAGTTCTAGAATATAAGAAGTAAGGAGTTTTATAAGATTTCTGATATTTTCTTATCTTATTGGATTGAAATCCAATCAATCAATTCCACAAAAAATATAAATTAGGTAATTATTACAAAAAAAATTTTACTATAAGAATTAGTTGATTTATTGATGCATACTATATATCCATATTCTACTGATATTGGTATAGTTATTTTTGCTTACTTTTCTTACTTTTACTTTGCTTACTATAGTATATGATATGGTTACATATTACTAGAATAGAATTCTAGTATAGTGACAAAATTTTTTAAAATATCATATTCTCATTTTTTTTATAAAAAAATATTTTTCTAGTTAAAAAATGAATAACTAAAAAATTATTATATATCGAGCTATTTGGGCAAAGCATTTAAGCAACAAATTAGAACTTTATCAAATTTTTTAACTATCTGAAAAAAGTACGAAAAATGTAAAATAAGAATATTTAAGGTTTCATATCTTTTTTTTTTCTTCAAAAGAAATAAAAATTGGTGAATCGGAAACAATTATAAGAAAAAAACGAAAATTTGTGTTTTTTTATGGAACATACATATAAATATGCATGGATAATACCTTTTCTTCCATTTCCTGTTACTATGTTAATAGGATTTGGACTTCTGCTTATTCCTGCAGCAACAAAAAATATTCGACGTATTTGGGCTTTTCCTAGTGTTTTGATGCTAACTATAGCTATGGTGTTTTCTGTTAATCTTTCTATTCAGCAAATAAACGGAAATTTTATCTATCAATATTTGTGGTCTTGGACTATCAATAATGATTTTTCTTTAGAGTTCGGACACTTGATTGATCCGCTTACTTCTATTATGTCAATATTAATTACTACTGTTGGAATCATGGTTCTTATTTATAGTGATAATTATATGTCTCATGATCAAGGATATTTGAGATTTTTTGCTTATATGAGTTTTTTCAATACTTCTATGTTGGGATTAGTTACTAGTTCTAATTTGATACAAATTTATATTTTTTGGGAACTTGTAGGAATGTGTTCATATTTATTAATAGGTTTTTGGTTCACACGACCAATTGCAGCAAGTGCTTGTCAAAAAGCTTTTGTAACCAATCGTATAGGAGATTTTGGTTTATTATTAGGAATTTTAGGATTTTATTGGATAACGGGTAGTTTAGAATTTCGAGATTTGTTTGAAATAGTTACTAATTTAATTCATAATAATGGAATAGATTCTTTATTTGTTACTCTTTGTGCTTCTTTTTTATTCCTCGGCGCAGTTGCCAAATCTTCACAATTTCCCCTTCACATATGGTTACCTGATGCTATGGAAGGACCCACTCCCATTTCGGCTCTTATACATGCTGCTACTATGGTAGCAGCAGGAATTTTTCTTGTAGCTCGCCTTCTTCCTCTTTTCATAGTCATACCTTACATAATGAATCTTATTTCCTTAATAGGTATAATAACAGTACTATTAGGAGCTACTTTGGCTCTTGCTCAAAGAGATATTAAAAGAAGTTTAGCTTATTCTACCATGTCTCAATTGGGTTATATTATGTTAGCTCTGGGTATAGGTTCTTATAGGGCTGCTTTATTCCATTTGATCACTCATGCCTATTCGAAAGCTTTATTGTTTTTAGGATCTGGATCCATTATTCATTCAATGGAATCCATTGTTGGATTTTCACCAGATAAAAGTCAAAATATGGTTCTTATGGGGGGGTTAACAAAATATATTCCGATTACAAGAATTACTTTTTTATTAGGTACACTTTCTCTTTGTGGTATTCCACCTCTTGCTTGTTTTTGGTCGAAAGATGAAATTCTTAATGATAGTTGGTTGTATTCACCAATTTTCGCAATAATCGCTTCGTTTACAGCAGGATTCACTGCATTTTATATGTTTCGAATGTATTTACTTACCTTTGATGGGCATTTGCGTATTCATTTTCAAAATTACAGTAGCGCTAAAAATAGTTCTTTCTGTTCAATATCTTTATGGGGAAAAGAAGTACCCCAAGCAAAAAAAAAAAA